ATATAAAAACCGACGTGACTTTAATGCGCTATTCACAACAATCAGACTTTCGGCGCGGTATAATCAAAGGTTCTATGCGGGCTCAAAGGCGTAAAGTGGTTATTTTCAAATTGTTTCAAGCAAATGCGAAGTCCCCCCTTTTTTTGGAGAGACGACACAAATCCCCTCCCTTTTATTTTAATATTTCCGGGTTGATTAAACTAATTTTTAAAAATGGGTTGGATAAAGGGGAAGCATTCCAAATTGTAGAGTATACAAAAGAACAAACAAAAAGAGAAGAAAAACAAGAAAACAACAAAAGAAAGGAAAAAGCACGAATAAAAGTCGCAGAGGATTGGAATCGTATTCCATTTGCGCAAGCAATAAGAGGTTGCGTGTTACTAACTCAATCTATTTTTAGAAAATATATTCTATTCCCTTCATTGATAATTGCCAAAAATGTTGGACGTATATTCCTATTGCAACGTCCTGAATGGTCTGAGGATTTCCAAGAATGGAATAAAGAGATCCATATTAAATGCACCTCTAATGGTATTCCATTATCCGAAACCGAATTTCCAAAAAATTGGTTGACAGAAGGTATTCAAATAAAAATCGTATTTCCTTTCTGTCTGAAACCTTCGCACAAATCGAAACTACGATCCTCTCAGAAAGATCTAATGAAAAAGACAAAAGGTGATTATTGTTTTTTAACAGTTTGGGGAATGGAAACGGAACTCCCCTTTTCTTCACCCCGAAAAAAACCTTCCTTTATTAAACCCATTTTAAAGGAATTCGCAAAAAAAATTGGAAAATTGAAAAAGAAGTATTTTCGAGTTCTAACAGTTTTCAAAGTAAAAATAAAATTACTTCGAAAAGTTTCAAAAGAAACAAAAAAATGGGTTATCCAAAGTGTTTTTTTTAGAAAAAGAATAATAAAAGAACTTTCAAAAGTAAATCCAATTCTATTATTTAGATTAAGAGAAGTCGGAGTCGATAAATCAAGCGAAATTAAAGAAGAAAAAGATTCCATAATAAACAATCAAACGATTCACGAATCATTTAGTCAAATTCAAATTGCATCTCCGAGTTGGACAAACTCTTCGTTGACAGAAAAAAAAATGAAGGATCTGGCTGATAGAACAAGTACAATTCGAAATCAAATAGAAAGAATCACAAAAGAGAAAAAAAAAGTAACTCCAAGAATAAATAATCTTAGTCCTACAAGTTATAATGCTAAAAAATTAGAAAAACAGCAAATGTTAAAAAGAAGAAATGCTCGATTAATCTGTAAATTATCCCCCTTTGTAAAATTTTTCATTGAAAAAATATACACGGATATATTTTTATATATCATTAATATTGCCAGAATAAATACAAAACTTTTTCTTAAATTAACAAAAAAAATTATTGATAAATCCATTTACAATAATGAAAGAAAACAAGAAAGAATTAATAAAAAAAAGAAAACTACAATTCTGTCTATTTCGAGTATAATTCTAAGAAAGGAACTTGAGAATATTAGTAATATTAAAGCAAATTCACATATTTTTTATGACTTATCCTACGTGCCACAACCATATGTATTTTATAAATTAGGAAAAATCCAAGTTATTAACTCGTTAAGATTTGTTGTTCAATATCAACGAATCCCCTTTTTGCTTAAGGCTAAAATAAAGGATTCTTTTGAAACACAAGGAATGCTTGATTCGAAATCAGCAGATAACAAACTTCCGAGTTATGAAATGAATCCATGGAAAGGCTGGTTAAGAGGACATTATCAATACCATTTATCTCAGATTGGATGGTCTAGATTAATACCAGAAAAATGGCGAAATACATTTCGTCAGCAGCGTATAGCTAAAAAGGAAAATTTTAGCAAACGGCATTCATATGAAAAAAACCCATTAATGAATTCCAAAAAACAAAAAAAATTTGAAGTATATTCATTATCTAATCAAAAAGATAATTTTATAAAATACTATCGATCTGATCTTTTATCATATAAATTTATTCATTATGAAAAGAAAACGGAATGCTTTTTTTATGGATCTCCCCTTCAAGGAAATACGAAACAAGAAATTTATTATAACACGCCTAAAAAAAACTTTGTTGCTATGCTGAGGAACATCCCTATTAAAAATGATCTAGGAAAGATCCATATGGAAAAACCGGCCGATAGAAAATATTTTGATTGGAAAATTTTTCAATTTGATCTTATACAAAAAGTCGATATTGAGGCCTGGATCATAATCGATACCAATAGGAATCAAAATACTCAAGTTCGTACTAAAAATTCTCAAATAATTTCTAAAAAAGATTTTTTTTATCTTCAGATTCCAGAGATCAATTTACCAAACTCTCACAAGGGGTTTTACGATTGGATGGGAATGAATGAAAAAATGCTAAAGCATCCCATATCCAATCTAGAACTTTGGTTCTTCTCAGAATTTTTGTTAATTTATAAGACATATAAAATAAAACCTTGGTTTATACCAAGCAAATTACTTCTTTTAAATTTAAATAGAAGTGCAAATAAAAAGATCAACGAAAAGGGCAATTTTTTGATAGCATCAAATAAAAAGCATCGAAATCAAGAAGAAAAAGAACCGACAAGTCGAGGAGAGCGGAGATCCGTTCTCTCACCCCAAAAAGATATGGAAGAAAATTATGCAAGATCGAACATGAAAAAAGGGAAAAATAAAAAACAATACACGAAAGCAGAACTCCGTTTGTTCATGAAACGTTATTTGCTTTTTCAATTGCGAGGGGATGAAACTTTGAATGAAAGAATGATCAATAATATCAATGTATATTGTTTCCTGCATAAACTGATAGATTTAACAAAAATTACTATATCCTCGATTCAAAAGGAACAAATGAGTTTGGATTTAATGATTAATAATAATTTAACTCTTTCAGAATTTATGCAGAAGGGAGTATTTATTCTAGAACCCATTCGTCTGTCTGAACAAAAAGATGGGCAATTTATTATGTATCAAACCGTGGGTATTTCGTTGGTTCATAAGAATAAGCATCAAAAATACCAAGAGCAAGGACATGCTTCTAACAATAATTTTGATTTACTTGTTCCCGAAAATATTTTATCCTTTAGACGTCGTAGAAAATTGAGAATTCTAATTTGTTTCAATTCAAAAAAGAGAAATTATATAGATCAAAATCCGGTATTTTGGAACGTAAAAAGCAGCAGCCAAGTTTTACATGACAATAACCATCTTCATAGAGATAAAAATCAATTAATGAAATTAAAACTCTTTCTTTGGCCTAATTATCGATTAGAAGATTTAGCTTGTATGAATCGTTATTGGTTTGATACCAATAATGGCAGCCGTTTCGGTATGTTAAGGATACAGATGTATCCACGATTGAAAATTTTTTGATAATACACTTTTCTGTATATCCTATACCCTATATATATAATAGGGTATATGAATAGGGTATATGAAAGCAAACAAATACACAGATCAGGTGTCTTATCTCACATTTCATTCTAGTATCCAATATCAAATGAATAATGTCTGAATTCGATCTCGAAATGAATCAACGGAACCTTCTTTATTTTAGGTGTAAATTCTTCGATCAAAAAATGTACCAACCTTTATATTCCTATAGAAAACCAATTCAAAATTGGATTGATTGATTTGAATTCAGGAAATTAGGAGTTCATAAAGAAATTTTGATTAGATTCTTGTATATACCACATTCAAATTAATGGCATTATTATTACTGATCGGTAAAATCCATATCTGTAAAAAGGGCAAGGGGCGTTTTTTTATGGTCAAAAATTCATCGATTTCGGTTATTTCTCAAAAAGAAAACAAAGAAACCAGGGGATCCGTTGAATTTCAAGTATTCAGTTTCACCACTAAAATAAGGAAACTCACTTCCCATTTGGAATTGCACAAAAAAGACTTTTCATCTCAGCGAGGTTTGCGAAAAATTTTGGGAAAACGTCAACGACTGCTGGCCTATTTGTCAAAAATAAATAGGGGGCGCTATAAAGAATTAATTGGGGAGTTGGATATTCGAGAGATAAAAACTCGTTAATTTTGAAGCGTGAGACCGTTTGAGCTTAGTCGTTTAAATTTTGATGAACTTCTTTCTTTTTACTTTCAGCAATGCATGGAAGAATGACTCGAGAAAAACTTATGATTCCACCAACTACAAGAAAAGACCTCATGATAGTCAATATGGGCCCTCACCACCCATCAATGCATGGTGTTCTTCGACTGATCGTTACTCTCGATGGTGAAGATGTTATTAACTGTGAACCAGTATTGGGTTATTTACATAGAGGGATGGAGAAAATTGCGGAAAATCGAACAATTATACAATATTTGCCTTATGTAACACGTTGGGATTATTTAGCTACTATGTTCACAGAAGCAATAACCGTAAACGGGCCCGAACAGTTAGGGAATATTCAAGTACCTAAAAGGGCTAGCTATATCAGAGCTATTATGTTGGAGTTGAGTCGTATCGCTTCCCATTTGTTATGGCTTGGTCCTTTTATGGCAGATATTGGGGCGCAGACTCCTTTCTTCTATATTTTTCGAGAACGAGAATTGATATATGACCTATTTGAAGCGGCTACCGGCATGCGCATGATGCATAATTTTTTTCGTATTGGAGGAGTCGCTGCTGATCTACCTCATGGCTGGATAGATAAATGTTTGGATTTTTGCGATTATTTTTTAACCGGGGTTGCTGAATATCAAAAGCTTATTACACGGAATCCTATTTTTTTAGAACGGGTTGAGGGCGTAGGCATTATTGGCGGAGAAGAGGCACTAAACTGGGGTTTGTCGGGACCAACGCTACGAGCTTCCGGAATACAATGGGATCTTCGTAAAGTTGATCGTTATGAGTGTTACGAGGAATTTGATTGGGAGATTCAATGGCAAAAAGAGGGGGATTCATTAGCTCGGTATTTAGTACGAATTGGCGAAATGACAGAATCTATAAAAATTATCCAGCAGGCTCTGGAAGGAATTCCAGGG